TTTTTCCTTTTCAAACAAATTGAAATGATTGAAGTTTTTCTATTTGGAATTGTCTTAGGTCTAATTCCTATTACTTTAGCTGGATTATTTGTAACTGCGTATTTACAATATATACGTGGTGATCAGTTGGACTTTTGATTAATTAACAGCTTTTTTTTTGATTGACCTCCTCTTTTCTTTAATTCACGGGAGGTCAAATTCAGATTACTGTTCCATTTTTTGAGTGGCATTTTCGGCTTAAGCTAACCAAGACCCGAATCACGCTCTGTAGGACTTGAACCTACGACATCGGGTTTTGGAGACCCACGTTCTACCGAACTGAACTAAGAGCGCTTTCTTATCACAATAGATAAGACTAGAAAGAAGAGTATTTTGTTTTGGAACCCAAATAGAATACATCTTATATGCATATAGTATCATATGCTAATATACTGTCATATACTATATGACATAGTATAAAATGATATAATGCCAGAGTCTAAAATGATATACTCTAAAAAAGATTATGTCTGCACGATTTTAATGGATTTCATTACTGCTCAGAGGAGAAGTAATAGGTAGGGATGACAGGATTTGAACCCGTGACATTTTGTACCCAAAACAAACGCGCTACCAAGCTGCGCTACATCCCTTTCAACTTTCAATTGGTCTACAGTGTCATTCTAGAGAATCCTTGTCTTGTTTTCCAAATCTTAGCCATTGATATACGTACAAGGTATCTTGCCATTTCTTTTTTTTTGGTCTCATATAAGATATAATAATAGTAGAAGGTTTCTATATAGAATATATATTCTATATTAGATAATATATATTATTAGATATATTATGAAATATATGAAACCCGGCGTAAAAAACTAAAAAATGAATATTTTTTTTGGAAGGCTCAGGGAGAAAGAGATGTCTTTTTCGGTTTTCAGAAAGGGAAAATCTTATTTACCGAATCAGTGCATATTTCAATTTGAATTAGGACTTCCCTGTACAAATACAAACGATCCTTAACTACTTAGATATACAGCTGATCATATATGTATTAATATTATACATTACAAAAAAGAATAAAGAAGGAGGATTTTCAATGCGAGATCTAAAAACATATCTTTCCGTGGCACCGGTACTAAGTACTCTATGGTTCGGGGCTTTAGCAGGTCTATTGATAGAGATCAATCGATTATTCCCGGATGCGTTGACATTCCCTTTTTTTTCATTCTAGTTATTGACATGGGAAGGGGTGAAGAAGATTAGAGAGAGAATCAAAAGATCTGTGACTAATCCCCCCCCCTCTTTTCTTTTAGATAAAAAAAAATTAGATACAATTAAATAAAATAAAGAGGGTAAGTAGAATAAAGAAAAGAGGAAAGACAAATAAAAACGTAGATTCAACCTCATCGAAATTCGGGTTTTCAAATTCAATTGATAAATAATCTAGTGAAATTGAAAAGCGAACTGTGTCTAATACAAGAATATCATACAAGATAGTAAAATGAAATACTATACTTCGACTTAGAAAATATCGACTTAGAATAGAATTCTATTCTAAATTCTAAATAGAACTGAATAGAGTTCGAAATCATTATTTTATTTAATTATTTAATATTTATTTACTATTTATTTAATATTACTTAGTATATTGGGCTGTGATTGCAACGAAATAATCTTTCAGAATTTAATATTAATAATCTTTCAGAATTTCGAGTTAGCAATTTCTATTTTTTTCCCTTCCTTTTTCCCTTTAAATCGGAAAATCGAAGGGTTGGTTGAAGCAAAAACTCATCAAAAACTCAAAGAAAGGGGGTTCATGGCCAAGGGTAAAGAAGTCCGAGTAACAGTTATTTTAGAATGTACAAATTGTATTCAAAAGGGCGTTAATAAAGAATCAAAGGGCATTTCCAGATATATTACTCAAAAGAATCGACATAATACTCCTAGTCGATTAGAATTGCGAAAATTCTGTCCTTATTGTTACAAACATACGATTCACGGGGAGATAAAGAAATAGCTCGAATCAAATCAAGGCGGTTGTATGTCACTTTTTTTACAAGGAACATGAAAGAAAGGGTACATATTCTATCTATATACCATAGTATTCCATATAAATACCTTATTTTGAAATACCATATTATATAGATATCGAAATCGAACAAGATTTATATAATAATATAGATAATAATATAGCTTAAATCTCTTAAAAATAGAACTTCAATTAAAATATTCCAATTAAATTAATATAAACAAATTAATATAAAATATAAATATAATTATTTAAAATTAGAATAGAATATTAATAAAAAAAAAACAAAATCCTCTTTTTTAATCCTAAATCATTTTTGATTATAGGATTTTCGGGATAAGGAATAAACAAACCATGGATAAATCCAAGCAATTCTTTCTTAAATCCAAGCGATCTTTTCGTAGGCGTTTGCCCCCGATCCAATCGGGGGATCGAATTGATTATAGAAACATGAGTTTAATTAGTCGATTTATTAGTGAACAAGGAAAAATATTATCTAGACGGGTAAATAGATTGACCTTAAAACAACAAAGATTAATTACTATTGCTATAAAACAAGCTCGTATTTTATCTTTGTTACCTTTTCTTAATAATGAGAAACAATTTGAAAGAGGCGAGTCGAGCGTCAGAACTATTGGTCTTAGAACCCGAAATAAATAATAAATAAAAAATAAGCTTACTCTTCAATTGAATCAAAATTCCAATTTGAACTCAAACACAGATTGATGTTTTGTTCGGAAAAATTCGAGGATCCAGATTGGATTTTCGTATTGTAAGAAAAAAAAGAATGGGTAAGAAAGAATAATTTTTTTTTTAATATTACACGTGTTCACTCATTTTATTTTGAGCGACTTTATCATATTCTTTTTATCATATTAATTTCTACTCTACCTTCCCGGAGTTCATCCTCCAGCGAAACTCCATTTCAAATATTGCGTCGGATTCCTTAGAATTTACTTATTTTATGATTTCATTCGAAATCATATAAAGACAATTCCTATTTAATATAGCTATTTGTGCAAGTATTTTACGATTCAGAAGCAACTGTGTCTTGTGCAGATTGTGTATAAATCTACTATAACTATAAGATACCCCATTCTCACGAATTACTGCATTTATTCGAGTGATCCACAAACGACGAAAATCTCTCTTTTGCCTATCTCTATCTCGATGAGACGAAACCAAAGCTCTTATTTTCTGTTGAATAATTGTTCGAGTAAGTCTTGAATGAGACCCCCGAAAGCTTGATGCAAATAAACGAATTTTTGCTCTACGCCTCCGAGCGATATATCCTCGTTTAATTCTGGTCATTGAATAAATGAATTTTACTGAATAACTAATTGATTTCTTTTCTTTCAGTTATTCTTTTCCTCCTTCCTAGTTTATTAATAACAAAACGGATTCTTCCAATGTATAAACTAAAAATTCCAATGGCTTTTGCTACTCTAACCTTCCCTACCACAATTTGTCGTTTTTTTTATAGGCATTTCAGCTCGAGCTAAGAAATTGTATTGATACTAGGTACTAGGTATCAAAAAACATAAAAAATAGAAATGACTAAAGAAAGAGTGGCTTCCATCGTTTCTATGGTTACGTCTTAAACGGTGAGGCCCTCTCTATACACCGGAGCCCCTTACTTCATTTAATCAATGCTATTGGTAACTTGTACAGTTCACATTCTTTGGCTCTACCCATCCATTATCTAGTCATAGGTCTTTCACAATGAGATCTACTGATACAGTAACGATATTTAATTATGAAGATTAGCTGTGTAGCTGACCCTCTTAGTCCGTTTTTGCAAGAGTAGAGACATAAGATTTCACCTTTGAAAATAGGATTTCCCTCGCTTAATGGATAACCATTTGTTACCAATGAGGGATTTTTTCATCGTCAATTCCAAATTGAAATGATTGGATTTGCACCAATGGGAACCATAAATTTCAACATAATAGAAGGATAGACTAGATCTTTTTTTAGATCGTGAATGGCCTTTTTTTCCTTCCATTTTATCCTATTCACTGGTACTGATCATTGATACTGGAAAATGGGTTTCCTTTAGTTTGTACCAAGGGGGGCTTTGAACGAGTCGCACATACACCCTAGTACATGTTCCTCGGCGCTGAGGACATCCCCGAAGAGCAGGGGATTTTGTCACATTTCTCATTGGCTGTCTTGTGTTTCTAATAAGTTGTTTAATGGTTGGCATGTTGAATCGTATACATAATGAATGGACTGGTTTAGATCGATCCTAACCGGCTGCTTGCTTATGAATTCCTTCTCAATTAAATAGATCAATAGAATATTATTAAACCCAGTAAGAAGTAAAAAAAAATCTCAAGTTGCAGATTTGCGCAGGATTGCTGTTATTTTTAGCCAACCGCTACAAGATCAACAATTCCATAAGCTTGGGCTTCTGTTGCTGACATAAAAACATCCCTTTCCATATCTTCAGATACAACCCATAATGGTTTGCCTGTTCTTTGTACATAAACCCTTGTGATGCTTTCGCGCAGTTTCAATAGTTCTTCTGCTTCCAGGACAAATTCTCCCGTTTGTGCCTCATAAAAAGAACTCGCAGGTTGATGTATCATTACCCTGATGATATACCCGTTCCTCTCTCGCGGATGATGAGGTGAAAGAGAAGAGATAAAGAATAATAAAAAAAAGATAGAATTGAGCAACCGTACAGGCATAGTCATTGCACATTGCATACGGCTCCACAATGGAATTCACTTTGTCTTTCGATCAAAGAAAGAGAAAAAAAGATATAGGGTTTATTTTCTCAGATCCGGATCGTAAAATAATCCAATTACCATCCTTCCTTTCAGGGCAGTTTTAAAATACTATGATGGCTCCGTTGCCTTATATATATTTATATATATCTTGTTTGTGATTCAGCAATCCCAAAGTTTTTTTTTCGTACTCTTTCATAACAATACCATAAATATTGGTTGTTAAAAGTCTTCAGGGTAAAAATAAAAAAGTTTGTGACGCTGAAAAGGTTCCGGATAAAATCACGAATGCCCTTTTTATTTTATACTAATTTCATACTCCTCTTTCGATATAGAATCTATGTTAAAAAAAATGCATATCGAATTCGAAGTGCCATGCTATTATTACTTAATATTCATATTTTATATGGCGAAGGCATAGTCTTTTTTCTTAAAAAACTCATTGGCGCCAAGCGTGAGGGAATGCTAAACGTTTGGTAATCTCTCCTCCAACCAGGATAAAAGAGGCCATTGAAGCGCCTAATCCCATGCATATTGTATGCACATCAGGTTGCACAAATTGCATAGTATCATAAATAGCTACCCCCGGTATTACCCATCCGCCGGGAGAGTTTATAAACAAATAAAGATCTTTGTGATCATTCTCTATACTGAGATATACCATAAGACCAATAAGTTGATTCGAGATCTCGCTATCAACCTCTTGGCCTAAAAAAAGTAATCTTTCTCGATAAAGTCGGTTGATTAGGGTAAAATGTGTATCCCTTACGAGCCGTACGTGCACCTTTTGATGCATACGGTTCAACAAAGATTGCGAAAAAAGAATCAATGTGTAGATTCCGTCCCTCTTTCTTTTTTTTTCGGGATACCTTTCTAATTTAATTTTCGAATTTTGATTTTATTCCATTTTTCAAGAAAGATGAGTTTTGTACTCCTTCCCTATAAAAAATCCATTAAACTTATCGAACTAACTTCTCATTGATGTATTGTTTCATCGAGCTCTAATCCAAGTCACGATGTCATTTTCTTGTTTCTAAATGGGCTTTTGCAATTCTTTTAGGTTTATGCTCTACTCCGAGTAAAAAAAACCGATTTTGATTTGTATATATAGGACAAATGCTACTAATACTACGTCCTTTTTCCTACGACTTACTTCTTTTTCACTTTATTTCAGATCTTCTCCCAAATATTTGACGTATTTAGCATATTATTCGCTTGATTAAAAGTTTGAGATTATTCTCTTATTCAATATCAATAACAAAAAAATCTTTTATGATCTTTTTATGATTTATGATATAAGTATTAATAATCATAACTATATTACCAATTGGGTTTTTTTAAACGGAGCCTGGATACTTCATTTTATTGATCCAATAAAGCTAACCATAAATTATTTGAATTTTTTTAATTAATAATATTATATTCATTTTTATACCCCTTAAAATAGATCTAATTGCACTTCACGCTCCAACTTTTTGATAATTCAATCTTTTTGGGGCGAAACAGAGGATATCTCGATCGGGGGAGAGAACGGGTAAATCCCATATGCCCCAATATATCTGACAAGTCGCACTATACGTCAACCCAAGAGGCATCTTCCTCTCCAGGACTTCGAAAAGGAACTTTTGGAACACCAATAGGCATAAAATGAAAGAAAAAAGAATTAAGTACTCTATTGCACTTTGATGTGGAAGCGTAACAACGTCTTTATTGTCTTAAAAATATTATCTTTTATCCTCGTTTATCCATAAGACTGGGAAAATATTCTTACGAATAGGTCTTTTGGGTGATTCACAAATATGTCTGCAGTCGTTCATAGAAAATGGGATCAACCCCCATTGCGTATTGGTACTTATCGGATATAGAATAGATCTGCTTCTCTTTGTTACTACGAACCGAATTGTTCCGGTTTTACTAAAAAAACAAGAATAAAACAAATTTGAATACTTTCTTCGAGATAATGCACTGAAAGGGGGAGGTCCGTAACATAGTTTTTTCCAATGCAATAAAGTTACATAGTGTCTATTTTTTGTTGATAAAGGGGTATTTACATGGGTTTGCCTTGGTATCGTGTTCATACCGTCGTATTGAATGATCCCGGCCGTTTGCTTTCTGTCCATATAATGCATACAGCTTTGGTTGCTGGTTGGGCCGGTTCGATGGCTTTATATGAATTAGCAGTTTTTGATCCCTCTGACCCCGTTCTTGATCCAATGTGGAGACAAGGTATGTTCGTTATACCTTTCATGACTCGTTTAGGAATAACCAATTCATGGGGCGGTTGGAGTATAACAGGAGGGACTATAACGAATCCAGGTATTTGGAGTTACGAAGGTGTGGCCGGTGCACATATTGTGTTTTCTGGCTTGTGCTTCTTAGCAGCTATTTGGCATTGGGTCTATTGGGATTTAGAAATATTTTCTGATGAACGTACCGGAAAACCTTCTTTGGATTTGCCCAAGATCTTTGGAATTCATTTATTTCTTTCAGGATTGGCTTGCTTTGGTTTTGGCGCATTTCATGTAACAGGATTGTATGGTCCTGGAATATGGGTGTCCGATCCTTATGGACTAACTGGAAAGGTACAACCTGTAAATCCGGCGTGGGGTGTAGAAGGTTTTGATCCTTTTGTTCCGGGAGGAATCGCCTCTCATCATATTGCAGCAGGGACTTTAGGTATATTAGCGGGTCTATTTCATCTTAGTGTCCGTCCGCCACAACGTCTATACAAAGGATTACGTATGGGCAATATTGAAACCGTCCTTTCCAGTAGTATCGCTGCTGTTTTTTTTGCAGCTTTTGTTGTTGCTGGAACTATGTGGTATGGTTCAGCAACTACCCCTATCGAATTGTTTGGTCCCACTCGTTATCAATGGGATCAGGGATACTTCCAGCAAGAAATATATCGAAGAGTTGGCGCTGGGCTAGCTAAAAATCAAAGTTTATCAGAAGCTTGGTCTAAAATTCCTGAAAAATTGGCTTTTTATGATTACATCGGCAATAATCCTGCAAAAGGGGGATTATTCAGAGCGGGCTCAATGGACAATGGAGATGGAATAGCTGTTGGGTGGTTAGGACATCCTATTTTTAGAGATAAAGAAGGGCGTGAACTTTTTGTACGTCGTATGCCTACTTTTTTTGAAACATTTCCTGTTGTTTTGGTAGATGGAGACGGAATTGTTAGAGCCGACGTTCCTTTTAGAAGGGCAGAATCGAAGTATAGCGTCGAACAAGTGGGCGTAACTGTTGAGTTCTATGGCGGTGAACTCAATGGAGTCAGTTATAGCGATCCCGCTACTGTGAAAAAATATGCTAGGCGCGCTCAATTAGGTGAAATTTTTGAATTAGATCGTGCTACTTTGAAATCGGATGGGGTTTTTCGTAGCAGTCCGAGAGGGTGGTTTACTTTTGGACATGCTTCTTTTGCTCTGCTTTTCTTCTTCGGGCACATTTGGCATGGTGCTAGAACCTTGTTCAGAGATGTTTTTGCTGGTATTGACCCAGATTTGGATGCTCAAGTGGAATTTGGAGCATTCCAAAAACTTGGAGATCCAACTACAAGAAGACAAGTAGTCTGATACAAGATTTCTCTGTTATTTTTTTCTTTATTTTTATGATTTGACATAAGTTAACCGAAAATTCTTGATTGGAATCTTCACCCTTTCTTTGATTCTTGCTTTTTTTTGTTTAGCCGGGAGATAATCCCCAATAAAAAATAAATAGGTATGGAAGCTATAATTGTAAAGCACGATCGAATTTATGGAAGCATTGGTTTATACATTCCTCTTAGTCTCCACTCTAGGGATAATATTTTTCGCTATCTTTTTTCGGGAACCACCTAAAGTTCCAACTAAAAAGACGAAATGATTTTTTATTATATCAATTGAAGTAAGGAGCCCCCAATGTTGGGAGGCTCCTTACTTCAACTAGTCCCCGTGTTCCTCGAATGGATCTCTTAGTTGTTGAGAGGGTTGCCCAAAAGCAGTATATAAGGCGTACCCAGTAAAACTTACAAGTAAACCAGATATAGAGATGGCGACTAGAGTTGCTGTTTCCATTATTATATAATTTCAAGACTAAAATGGATCTATGATAAAATCGTTTATTTACAACGGAATGGTATACAAAGTCAACAGATCTCAATGAATACAAAATAGGATTTATGGCTACACAAACCGTTGAGGGTAGTTCTAGATCTGGACCAAGACGAACTACTGTAGGGAATTTATTAAAACCATTGAATTCAGAATATGGTAAAGTAGCTCCTGGGTGGGGAACTACTCCTTTGATGGGTGTTGCAATGGCTCTATTTGCAGTATTCCTATCTATTATTTTGGAAATTTATAATTCTTCCGTTTTATTGGACGGAATTTCAATGAATTAAATTCGATTCACAAGAATCAGGAATTCTTATATTTTTAATACAAAGTAAAGCATTTCGGTTTCGGATTTTTATCTCATTAATTATATTATTTTCTTATTGGTAGTTCGATCGTGGAATTTCCTTCTTTCTTTATTTCCGGAATATGAGTGTGTGGCTTGTTATAATGGATCCTATTGATAATACAGAGAATGGGGCTGTCATCTTGATAGAGATGGTTTTACCTCGTCGGATATTCATTCTAGTATTCGGAGCACGGAATATATGAAATAGATCACAAAAAATAGTAACTATGATTCCTACTTAATAGTTAGACCCCGTGACCGGACTCCAAAAAATTTTCCAAAGAGTTTGAAGTTATAAATTGAAAGATTTTTCTTTAAAAAAAAAACGTGAGAGTTTTTTTTGATTGTAAAGGACAAAACTTTCTTTTGATTTTGAGTCATTATATCTATTCATTCACTAAGTGAGGATCCAATGGTTTTTACTCAAGAAATCTTTGGGCTTAGTTTGAAGTTTTAGTGATGAATCATCGGGGTTTTAGTATGAATCTGGGGTTTCAATCGATTCATAGGGTCTTAACAAGAGAATTCCTATCAATAATAACGAAAACAATAGTAAAGCTGCATTACACAAAAAAAAACAAATCAAAGAAAAAGAAGTAGGTAAATAGAAGATTCAAGAGGCCTGTAACAATCAACTGAGTCGCCTTGATATGTTGGCATTATAACCACAAATAAGAACTTTCGGATTTTTTTATTCCTTCGTATTTTCAAAGAAGTGATAAAAGGTTGAGTACGAAGTTTCAAATTTTATATTCCATATCCCTTGCAACCAAAGCAATATTTGGGTTTTTTGTTTGAGCCGTACGAGATGAAATTCTCAGATACGGTTCTCAGAGGGGGATTACTATTGGTTTCCCTATCTCAATAAAGTCTATGATTGGTTCGAAGAACGTCTCGAGATTCAGGCGATTGCAGATGATATAACTAGTAAATATGTTCCTCCCCATGTTAATATATTTTATTGTCTAGGAGGAATTACGCTTACTTGTTTTTTAGTACAAGTAGCTACGGGGTTTGCTATGACTTTTTACTACCGTCCAACTGTTACTGAGGCTTTTGCTTCTGTTCAATACATAATGACTGAAGCTAACTTTGGTTGGTTAATCCGATCAGTTCATCGCTGGTCGGCAAGTATGATGGTCCTAATGATGATCTTGCACGTATTTCGTGTGTATCTCACGGGCGGGTTTAAAAAACCTCGAGAATTAACTTGGGTTACAGGTGTGGTTCTAGCCGTATTGACCGCATCCTTTGGTGTAACTGGTTATTCCTTACCTTGGGACCAAATTGGTTATTGGGCGGTCAAAATTGTAACAGGCGTGCCGGAAGCTATTCCTGTAATCGGATCCCCTTTGGTAGAGTTATTACGCGGAAGTGCGAGTGTGGGACAATCCACTTTGACTCGTTTTTATAGTTTACACACTTTTGTATTACCTCTTCTTACTGCCGTATTTATGTTAATGCATTTCCTGATGATACGTAAGCAAGGTATTTCTGGTCCTTTATAGAGAATGTAGATCGTAGATATTTGTAATCAATCATTTAGTACTTGAGGAGGAACAATAGCATTTCATTGCTACAAATATGGATTATTAAAAAAAATAAGACATGTATTTGGATATTTCCCTTCAACTATACAAGTATTCTATATTTGCTACGAATAATTCTAGTTGAAGTGAATTCGCCGAAGAGAAAATGGATTATGGGAGTGTGTGGCTTGAACTATTGATTGAGCCGTGCAGATAGATGTTCGTATCTGCCACATTGGAATTCACAACCAAATGTGTCTTTGTTCCAACCACCCCTAGGAAGCTTCATAGAGAGGAGAGGCTGGTTTGTTTGAAGAGAATCTTTTCTATGATCTAGGATGATATCCAATCATATCGTATATGAACAGGCTCCGTAAGATCCAGTACAATAAGTGATGTTGCCTAAGACAGATTTTGTTTTAGTTATTTGACTTACTTAATATAGTATAGAAATGCAGTCATTTCCTCTGCATTGCCCTGATTTATGATACTATCGGAGTGAAACAAGGGGTCTAAAGAAAAAAAGCGGGGGCTAGACTCTATTAGTAACAAGTAAATCCTTTGTATGAAATGGAAAAAATATTTTGGGGATAAAGTAAATTGCAAGGTCCGAGACAACCCAGAAAGCACTTGATTATGATGATTATGATGAACTTTTGTAAGCTTACTTGGGTATTGAGCATTTACTTATAAAAACGAAATTCTTTGCAATAATGGGTAGTTACAACTGCGAAAATTCCAAAATCTGGTCAAATTTTTTCTGACATAGACTCAGTCAAATATGTGTAGATACTATATAGAATCGATTTTGACTATATAGATTTATTTGATATGTATATAGACCCATTTAGTTCGTTTGATTTTTGCTCGAGCCGGATGATGAAAAAGTATCATGTCCGGTTCCTTCGGGGGATGAATCTATAAGAATTCACCTATCCCAATAACAAAAAAACCTGACTTGAATGATCCTGTATTAAGAGCTAAATTGGCTAAAGGGATGGGTCATAATTATTACGGGGAACCCGCGTGGCCCAATGATCTTTTATATATTTTTCCGGTAGTAATTTTAGGTACTATTGCGTGTAACGTAGGCTTAGCGATTCTAGAACCATCAATGATTGGTGAACCTGCGGATCCATTTGCAACTCCTTTAGAAATATTACCGGAATGGTATTTCTTTCCTGTATTTCAAATACTTCGTACAGTACCCAATAAGTTATTGGGTGTTCTTTTAATGGTTTCAGTACCTGCGGGATTATTAACAGTCCCTTTTTTGGAAAATGTTAATAAATTTCAAAATCCATTTCGTCGCCCAGTAGCGACAACTGTCTTTTTGATTGGTACCGTAGTGGCCCTTTGGTTGGGTATTGGAGCAACATTGCCTATTGATAAATCCCTAACTTTAGGTCTTTTTTAAATTGAAATCAATTGTGAAATAAAATATCACGACTTGGGTATCTAGGGAATAGTCGCTTTAAAGTAAAGCGGATTTTCCCTAGATACATCTATTCAATTCTGAATTTATTCCGAATAGATAGATTAGGCTAAAGATTCAAAACCTATTTCATCTTTTTTTTTCTTTAGTTTAAGTTTCTAAAAAAAGATGTATTTCAAATTTATTGTATTTATTGTTCGGTAAATCGGTTGTAAAATGTTTTTTCTATTTCTAGAATGTCCAATATCTGCTTTACATCTTCTCTACGAAAATGTTTAATGTTCATAAGGTCTTCTTGACTCTTATTCAAAAGGTCCAATAATGTATGTATGTTGAACTTTTTGAGACAAGTATAGATCCTGGGAGGCAATTCTAATTGATCAATAAAAATATATTTCAAGCCTATTTCTTTTTTCGTTTTTCTTAACTTAGTCAATCTATCATGAAAAGTAAAAAGGGGTAAAGTAACCTTGTACTGATTGTTCTCTAAATGGAAGTTTTCTTCTTCCGCATGCAGAAAAGGAATCAATAAATCAATTAAATTCCGGGAAGCTTCATGAAGTGCTTCTTTAGGAGTTAAACTTCCATTTGTCCATATTTCGAGAAAAAGTATCTCTTGTTTTTCATTTCGATTCCCATAAGAATGAATACTATGATTGGCATTTCGAACAGGCATGAATACGGCATCTATAGGATAACTTCCATCTTGAAAGTTATTTGGTGTTTTTATATGATATCCTCGATTCCTCTCAATTTGTAATCCAATACACAAATTAATTGGTTCCATTAGGCTAGCGATATGCTGTGTGTTATCAACAATTTCCACAGAAGGTGGTAAGATTATGTCTTGAGCAGTTACACATCCAGCACCTTTGACACAAATAGACGCGTTGCAAGTTCCATACAGATTACTTCTCAATACAATTTCTTTCAAATTCATTAAAATTTCATGTACTGATTCTTGAATACCAACTATGGTAGAATATTCATGTGGTATTTTTTCAAATTTAGCACGGGTGATACACGTTCCTTCTATTTCCCCAAGCAAAGCTCTTCGCATGGCAATGCCTATTGTATCGGCTTGCCCTTTCATAAGTGGAGACAGAATAAAGCGTCCGTAATAAAGACGCTTACTGTCTACTCTTGATTCAACACACTTCCACTGTAGTGTCCGAGTAGATACTCTTACTTTCTCTCGACCCATATTAATATGATTTGATCAGATCATTGAATCATTTATTTCTCTTGTAATTAAATTTCTTTCATTTTTCTTTCTACACACGTCTTTTTTTAGGGGGTCTACAGCCATTATGTGGCATAGGAGTTACATCACGTACGAAACTTAATAGTATACCACTTCTACGAATAGCTCGTAATGCTGCATCTCTTCCGAGACCAGGACCCTTTATCATGACTTCTGCTCGTTGCATACCTTGATCGACTACTGTCCGAATAGCATTTCCCGCTGCGGTTTGAGCAGCAAATGGAGTCCCCCTTCTTGTACCCTTGAATCCACAAGTACCAGCGGAGGACCAAGAAATTACCCGCCCCCGTACATCTGTAACAGTCACAATGGTATTGTTGAAACTTGCTTGAACATGAATAACTCCCTTTGGTATTCTACGTGTACTTTTACGTGAACCACTACGCCCATTCCTACGTGAACCCGTTCTTGCTATAGATTTTGCCATACTTTATCATCGCAATCAGAGATATATGGATATATCCATTTCATGACCTTAGATTTTTCATTAGACCGGATCCTTTTATTTGAGAGAGTCTTTCTTAACAAGTTAACAAGATTAGCCCTGTCTTTGCTTATGTCTCGGGTTTGAACATATTACTATGATGCGCCCCCTCCTACGGATCAGTCGGCATTTTTCACAAATTTTACGAACGGATGCCCTTATTTTCATAGTTGTCGTTCCCTAACTTATACTTTTTGATTGGAAGAAAATAAAAAAAAAAGGTTTCTTGAAATTTGAAACCTCGAATTCTAGCTCCCTGAGGTGTATGTTGAAGTTGAAAAAACCACCTAATCTTTCGAACCCTTTTTGCGCGGAGTCTAGAAATTATACGTTTTCTGGTTCAAGCATAACATAAAGACTTATTTCAATTTTGATTGATTGTTATTATACGTATCAAACTCAAACTCCGTGGAATACTTCCTGAAACATAACCTAGAATTAGATCTCATTAGCTAAATGAAACCCGAACATACCATTAGGAAGGGGTTCAGTAATTTAAGCTTCATGAATAAGTTTTTTTTGTTCTTTCTTTTTTTTGGCATTCTAGGTAAAACCTCTAGAAGTCTCAACTAATGTAGGAAGAGTGATATCAACTACTCCGCCGCTTTTCGTTGACAAATAGGAAATTCCGAATAAAGTTCGGTAATCATAAAGATTACCATATATAACACAAAATTTCTCCGCCGATTCCCTGTAGTCGAGCCTCTCGGTCTGTCATTAGACCTCGAGAAGTAGAAAGAATTACAATTCCCATCCCGCCTAGAATTCTAGGAATTCGTTGATAGTTAGAATAGATTCGTAGGCCAGGTCTACTAATCCGTTTTAAATTCAAAATAGTTCGAGATGCTCCTTTCCTATTCCTTCTATGTCGGAGGGTTAAAACAAAAAAATCGTTGTTGTTTTCCTGATGTTTTCTCACGTTTTCGATAAAACCTTCTTGTAAAAGTATTTTAACAATGTTTTCAGTGATATTAGTAGATGAAATTCGAACCGTCCCTTTTCTATTCATGTCGGCATTTCGTATAGAAGTTATTATGTCAGCAATAGTGTCCCTACCCATGATAAACTAAAATTATTCTTTACCTCCCATTTTTGGTATAATCAACATGCTTTTATTTCCATTTTTTTAGATTTATTATTTCTATTTAGTTAAATATCTTTAATTATGTTAAATAAAGGTATATGCGTGAGATACAATCGAATTTCGTGCAAATACTCTGTATAATATATATATATATTATAATACCTCAGGTGCTAATGAAACTATTTTAGTGAAACTAAACTGTCTCAATTCTCGGGCAATCGCACCAAAAACTCGAGTTCCTTTTGGGTTTCCTTCTTGATCAATAACAACTGCAGCGTTGTCATCGTATCGTATTATCATACCGTTGTCGCGTTTAAGTTCTTTACAAGTACGTACAATTACAGCTCGGATCACTTCTGATCGTTCTAGAGGTGTATTTGGCAATGCTTCCTTGATTACAGCAACAATAATGTCACCGATATGAGCATATCGTCGATTACTAGCCCCGACGATTCGAATACACATTAATTCTCGAGCCCCGCTGTTATCCGCTACATTCAAATGGGTTTGAGGTTGAATCATATCATTTTTGAATTTGTTCTTTCAATGCAAAGCAAAGAGTGCAGGAAAAAAAAAGAAATATTCGTTGTCAAAAAATGCAATTGTTTTTTATCCCCAAGACTTTTTTCTTTGGTTCTACGTTTCTATCTATCCCGAAATAATGAATTGAGTTCGTATAGGCATTTTAGAGGCGGCTATTTCAATAGCTTTTCTCGCTATAGTTTCTGCGACTCCCCCCATTTCATAAAGTATTCTACCGGGTTTAACGACAGCTACCCAATATTCGGGAGATCCCTTACCCGAACCCATACGTGTTTCTGTAGGTCTTACTGTAATTGGTTTGTCGGGAAATATACGGACCCATATTTTTCCACCACGCCGCACGTTTCGTGTCATTGCTCGCCGCCCTGCTTCTATTTGTCTAGATGTAATCCAAGCCGGCTCAAGTGCCTGAAGAGCATATTTACCGAAAGAAATACGATTGCCTCGATAAGATATCCCTTTCATTCTTCCTCTATGTTGTTTACGAAATCGGGTTCTTTTTGGGTTATAGTTGATGCTTCTTTTTCAATTCCATCTCTACTACAAAACCGGACATGAGAGTTTCTTCTCATCCGGCTCCTCGCGAATTAAAGGATTCAAATTTATTGAAAATATACTTAATTTTGGATTCTTTTTTGAGATTTTATCCAATCTATTAGAAATTTCTCTATCTTGTTTGGATAGCTACTTAAAGATGTATTTTCATTTATTTCTAGATAATTTCGATAATTTTTTTTTCTATTTTACTTTCTATTTTATATCTAAATTTATATAGAAATACTGACTTTTTTTATTTTTATAACGAATCTTTATTTTGTTTTTTCTTTTATCATATTGGATCAAACAAGATTGACCAATCTAATAAAAATATTCGCGGGCGAATATTTACTCTTTCAATAGCTATTTCAGCTGTCGGGTTAGATCATAATTTCTTGGAATAAATGAATTGTCCCCGGTTCGTTCCGCCATCCCACCCACTGAATTATTCGGATTCGTTTTTCACTAGAATCCTCTACATTCATAGGTTCCGTCGTTCCCATCGCTTCCCAATTAATGGTTAGGTTTGAATTCTACAATGGAGCCCCCGTGAAATTTGTTCTTGAGTCAATCTTCTCAGTCTTTATTGGCTCGAGGCTCGTGATTTTTTTTTTATGAACAGATTTCTCTAGTTATGTGTGAATCAGTATTGATGCGTTCTAACACTGCCTTTTCTGAGATGGTTCATAAACCTTACATATATTGGAATGGTTGAGATAGCAATGATATTCTTTTTCTTTCTTTCTTTCACCCCTCCCCTTATCTACATACTTTTCTAGCAAAAAGAATATTGGTTTTTCTTTTTTGTTTATGCAAAAAAAATTTCAGTTGCTCCAATCATATGACCAATATATCATATCTTGACTGTTTTTTTGTATCCAGATAATGCGAAGTAATGAGTTGGTTATTAGTTCATAGTAGAGGTTGGTCCATTTGTTTTTAATCCTATCCTCTAAAAAAACCAACGAGTCACACACTAAGCATAGCAATTAGATAAACGGATCAATCAAATTTTTATTCAACCCTATAGAATTGAGAATTCCTCATTCTTTTTCTTTAAGAGAAAAAGAATGAAAGGAAAGAGTTTTTTGTTTTTTTTTTTTTATTGGATTTTTCAATGAATATAGTGTAAAGACAAGGAAAATATTCTTATTCCTCTTCTAGAAATATCCAAATTTTGATTCCTAATACCCCATAGATAGTTCGGACTGTATAGCAACAATAATCAATTTTTGCTCGAATGGTTTGTAGGGGAACCCTACCTTCTCGGATCCATTCGACACGTGCAATTTCTTTTCCATCGATTCGCCCTGCAATTTGTATTTGAATTCCTTTTGTATCTGCCTGTTCGGTTAATTCAATAGCCTTTTTCATTGCTTTGCGAAATGAAACTCTATTTTTTAATTGTCCGGCTATAAATTCTGCAAGAATATTAGGG